ATTCGTATAAATCACTTAGTGGAAAATGGCCCGAATAAATCCAACGAGTTATTAACAATCCTGTTAGACATAAAAAAGTAGCTATCATCCCCTTTTCTGAGGAATAATATGGTTTTCTAATTTGATTGCCCAATAAGCTTATCAAATGAATTGTAATTACAATTGAAACAATAGAAAAGGAAATATGAGTTAATATATGCTCTAAAGTTGAAAATATCATAAAAATGAAAAAACGGGGGATCCCCCCGTATTAATTAAGAAATAGAAATTGGGAATTTAATTTAATTTTATTATAGGATCTATTTGATATCTTTTAGAAGATGGCATGCCGCCACTCGGACTCGAACCGAGATGCTCTAGCACTGCTTCCTAAGAGCAGCGTGTCTACCGATTTCACCATAGCGGCTTGCTCGAACTCATAATAACCTATTTATATTCAATCGTCGAGATTGAACAAGTCAATTCACTCAAATAAGTTTTTTTTAGTAAAAAAAAAAAAAGAGTTCAAAAAAGTCAATTTAAAGGTTCAGTAGTTTCTTTAAGGTGTCTGGTTTTAGGGCTTTGACGTAGTTTAGCCGATTCTAAAATACGACTCTTGCAACGATAGAATTCTTCGATAGACTAAAAAACTTTTTTCTTTTATTGTCATTATTTCTGGTTTATCTTATTTAATAAATTCAATTTGAAACACAAACTCAATTTTATCAATGAATCTAAAATATGTCTATTTTGGATTACTCCAAATTGCCACTTGTACATATAATAATATCTCAACAATTAAGTTCTTTTATTGATTATTCATTGGGCTGAAAATTGGATATATATGGAAAATACATTAAATATAGTATATATAATAAATTAAGAAGTCAGAAAGTTATCCAAAAATCTTTAACACGGAATGGATTAGTTTGAACAATTAATTAATTTGAACTAAAAATATTCTATCTGCCCTTCCTGATAAATATAAAATTTTTTCATTATTTATTCTTTTAAAGGTCGATGGGGAAAAGAAGACTCCCCACCACCAAAATCTGAATGAAAATATACTAAAAAATTCAAATAAAAAATCTTATATATATTTATTTTATTTTTATTTTATAATTTAGAAAGAAGAATACTTCTTCTTTTTATAAGATTAAGAGTCTATTTCATATTGATTAGAATAGGAACTGCCAATTGTTAATTTTATATTAACTTTAATATTAAAATATTAACTTTAATATAAAATTAACAAATTACTGAGATATTAATGATATTAATTACTGATCCAATTTTTTTAGTCAAATCCATTCCAAATTATTCCAATATTTTAGGACTTATTTGTTTGTCGTACAAAAAAACTTTTTGAATTCCCGGTAGAAAGAGATTTCCCTAATGACAAAGCTTTTAATGCCGCCCAATATCCTTTCCTTTTCCAAATATTTTTACGAATACGCTTTTTTGATATCGAAGTACGTTTTTTTGGAACTGCCATTTAAAAAAGAAGAAGTTAGTCATTGTTATAGTTGGATGTGAAAGACATCTGTTGTTCAAAACGAATTATTATTTCTTATCTTATATTCATTATCTATTTTTTTTTATAAAAGATTCTCTTCATAGAAATCTAGATACGTCAAAGATCCGTGAAAATAAAAAATGACTCGAAATAACAAAATTTTGATTCCATACACTATTTGTAAAACCAAAAATTTTTGGTTTTGAACTCTTAGTTCTCATTGTTTATATCTCATCTGCTATGGGATAGAAATCAAAAGAAATAAAGAACCTAAAATACCTTTATTTTAGTCATTCTATATTTTATTTACATGTAATAAAATACCTTGTAAACTTTTGCCTAATAAATTGAGTCTTTTTTTAGTAAAACTTGAAAAAAAAAAATACACCTAAACTTTAAAACTCGAATGAGACTAGTAAAAAATCTGTTAAAGGGTATGTAGTTTGATAAAAAAGGATCTCAGTCATTTTTTATCCTTGCTCGATAAAAAGTGCATTTTAGAGCTATAATCTTATAAACTTTCCAAATATTCCTAATAAATTGTTTTGATTGAAATGGAAAACAATAAATCCCATAATGAATTAGTTAATGAGTTTAAATAAACTAACTAAAATCAAGAGGTTTTATTTCATTAGACCAACGACCTTAGTTAATCCTCTAATTCATATTAGCATCAAGTACTCTTTTTAGCCTAAAATTTTATCCTTGCTCTATGAATATTAATAATATTTTTTATTTTCCTACTTTCCTATTATAAGTATTCGTTTTTATATGTCACTTGGTTATATCATTTGACCAATTGTAACTTCTTGTTTTGCATATTTGAACAATTTTGAAAAGACTCAGAATAAATACTAATATAAATATAAATTATTAAATAAGTTAGTGCATATCTTTATTTTTTATTTACTTTTTCGAAAGAGCTAAGATCCGGTGAATCGGAAACAATTAATTAAGAAAAAAAACTTTTTTTATGGAACAGACATATCAATATGCGTGGATAAT